TACTACGCCTGAGAAAAACTTAGTGTAAAACAATGGTATCGGCCAAATAAATAGTAGTTAATAAAGAAAATACATAGGCTTGAATAACCGCCACCGCGGCCTCTAGTAAACTTATAAAAACCATAATTAAAACAGGAAAAATATTTAAAACTCCCGCCGTAGTTAACATATTAAAACCAAACCCAGCTAAAATGGCAAATAATAAATGGCCAGCTGATAAGTTTGCGGCGAGACGGACCCCCAAAGAGATAGCCCTAGATATATAGCTTACTGTTTCAATTATTACCAAAAGGGGGGCCAATCCTAAAGGAGCCCCGGCCGGCATTAGAATGCTTAAAAAGTTCCACTTGAACTTTCAGAGTCCAGCTAAAGTTACACCAATTACAATTGAAAATGACAAACCTAACGTAACGACTACATGAACTGTTACGGTAAAGACATAGGGAAATAAGCCTAAAATATTTAAGAATACTATAAAAATAAAGAGGGAAAAAACAAAGGGGAAGTACTGGGTCCCCGAATTATCTTTTACTAACCCGTGGAAGTGATCATAAATTAACTCCATGATTGCTTGCCATCGGTTAGGGATTAATCGGTCTCCCTTTAACAATATCAGAGCTACAGCCACAGCCAACATCATCATCATTGACGAGTTAGTGACGGCGATCAAATCCACTACTTTAAATTGATCAAAATAAGCAGCACTCATCTTAATTATAGCCCCCTAAAGGGGGTTAATATGTTAAATTTTATCCTGACTTCATAACGAAGCTGGCCCCTTGTTTAAGTCAGATGTTTTAGGGGCCCCTGTCCAACCTGCCCCAACCGATCTTCTGATTAGAAAATTAGTTTTAATAACGGGTAAGACGGAAATTACCAAAAAAGAGAATAATAAAAATAAAGCGATTAAGGTTCATCTATATTGAGTTAAATAAGTAGCAGTTTCCAATTGGGGCATCTTTATTCCTTTTTTTCTTGCAACTTAACCTCTAAGTCAATTAAGAGATTTGATAGCGATCGTTCCTTTTATTCGATAATAGGCCACCATAATTGCCAGCCCAATAGAAGACTCCGCCGCGGCGACCGTCAATAACATAATTGTAAAAACTTGTTCGATTAGAGCATCTGTAACAATAGAATTAATTAAAAATAGAAAAGAGGCAGCTAACAAAATTAATTCTATTGACATTAACATAATTATAAGATGTCCTCTATTCAGCACAATTCCTAACACCCCCAACAATAATAATAAAATAGCTACTATCATATATCTATAGTACATTATTAAATTGGCTCGATCTTACGATCTGTCGGCTAAACGCCTGAATAATAAATTGATTCTTAAGTAATCCTAAAATTTTACAGGCATCCCCATAAGAAGTATCAGAGAAGTCTAACTCTCCGCGCCATTACCCTCTAGGTCTCCAACCATAACTCCTTTATAAAAAAGTGGAGGCCCGATTGGAAAACCCGGTGCTGAGTAAATCTAGCTGGGCCTCGCCCAAACTTCTGGGGCGAGGCTAGGAGGTTGATTTTTAAAAGATTTTTATTCAAAAATTTTTTTCATCTTTTAATTTGTTAAGATCGATAAGGCCCATAAACAAAAGGTAATTCATTATAAGTATGAGACAAAGGCGGGGACGGTTGAACCCATTCTAAAGAGGCCCAACTAGACCCAGTATTCTCTACTCAATTAATAAATTTTATCTCTCGAACATAGGCATCATATACTATATATACAAACCATAGTACACCCACAATTGAAATGGTCGATCCTAAGGAACTAACAAGATTCCAGCCCGCGAAACCATCGACAAAGTCAGAATATCGCCTTGGAAATCCCGCCAGGCCTAAGAAATGTTGAGGGAAAAATGTCAAATTAACCCCAATAAACATCAACCAGAAGTGGATTTTACCATAAAGCTCATTGTAACAATAGCCAGTTATTTTCCCAAACCAATAATAGAACCCACCAAATATAGCAAAAACAGCCCCCATTGATAGAACATAATGAAAATGGGCTACAACATAATAGGTGTCATGTAAAACAATATCTAACGAACTATTAGCTAAAATTACCCCGGTTAAGCCTCCTATTGTAAAAAGAAAGACAAACCCTATGGCCCAAAGCATAGGTGTGTCTAGCCTAATAGCCCCACCATAAATGGTGGCTAATCAACTAAACACCTTTATCCCAGTTGGAACAGCTATAATCATAGTCGCTGCAGTGAAGTAAGCCCTTGTGTCAACATCCATTCCACTAATGTGTTTAAAAACGTTTCAATAAGCGAAGCGTTTTCCAGCCGAGGCTTTCGCCGCGGTTCGGACTGTACCTTAATCCTGAATTATAATTAATTAACTCTAATGCCCGACACCATTTCAAAAAATCAACCCGTTTCTTTGTTCGTAACGAATGTTTTTTAAGAAGGCGCATAGCTCGAATTAAAGCCTTTTTCTCTCTCACCTCTCATATGAAAGTGTGATCCTTTTCATTTTTTCTTATGCTTCCCCCTAATTTATCAAAAAATGGTCTTAAAACAAACCCCTCCGCTTGTAATATGGCTAAGGAAAAACTTATGTCCTTTTTTTCTGGGGCATTAGGGTTATGTTTTAGAGAAACAAGGAAGGCCCCTTTCCCATCCATTAATCCTGTTAACCAAGCTCCGCCACTCGAACATTCAAGCGGGCAAATATCAACTAAGACCTTCCTGTTTGCAACATAATATTTCCCAACCATTGAAAGTTTGACATGGCCATGCCCTAATAGACATTTTATGTGATAGAGAATTTGGGTGTCTTTAAGAGGGCGAGAAATGGAAAGAGAAAGACATTCCGCGCCATGAGGTTTTCGAGCTATTCCTAAGCGGCCCTGGCTTTCAATAAACCCAATTAACCATTGTCAGGATTTCTCGCGTGCAGTCTCTGAGGATCTTAAAATTTGAGTCGTTGTAGTAAACAGCTTAATCCCAATTTTAATTTCCGGCTAGTAAACCCCATAAAAATAAGATTTTAGCTGCCTTAACCTTAGACGAGCACTTATTTTTTAAAAAGGGTTTTTCCAGCATATAGCGAGATAATAAACGAAGACATTGCTGCCTTCGGCGGCTGAAATTTACCGTAAACATGTGATGTGCCCACACAATAAAGCCTAATATTCCAATAGATAACATGGCATATACCATGCCTAAATATCCAAAAATTTGATTTTTAGCAGAAAAGGTTGGTATAATTTGAGATACCATTCCAAATCCTGGAAGAATTAAAATATAAACCTCCGGATGCCCAAAAAACCAAAATAAATGTTGGAATAAGATGGGATCTCCACCCCCTGCTGGGTCAAAGAAAGTTGTATTAAAATTCCTATCTGTTAAAAGCATGGTTATTCCACCCGCTAAAACTGGTAGGGAGAGTAATAATAAAAAGGCAGTGATTAAAATGGACCACACAAATAGTGGGAGTCTATCCATCGTTAATCCCGGGGCTCTCATATTAAATATGGTTGTTATAAAATTCATTGCCCCTAATATAGAAGACGCACCCGCTAAATGAAGACTAAAGATGGCCATGTCGACCGCCCCTCCCGAGTGCGTTTGAATGCCAGAAAGAGGAGGATAAACTGTCCACCCTGTTCCTACTCCTTGCTCAACAAAGGCAGAGCCTAATAATAGTATAAGCGCGGGAGGAAGTAACCAAAAACTAATATTGTTTAGTCGTGGGAAGGCCATATCGGGGGCGCCAATATATAGTGGCACTAACCAATTACCAAACCCTCCTATCATTACTGGCATTACTAGGAAAAAAATCATAATAAAGGCGTGTGCCGTCACTATGACATTATAAAGATGGTCGTCCCCTAACATAGTACCAGGGGCAGATAACTCCAATCTTATTAACATACTTAAAGCTGTGCCTATCATACCGGATCCTATTCCAAACACTAAATATAAAGTTCCGATATCTTTGTGATTAGTGGAAAATACTCAACGAGTTAAAAATTTATTCATAACTCAAAATAAGGTAAACCTATAAAAACAACTGCCAATACATAGAATTGGATAGATAAATATTATGGGCCAATGTCTAAGTTAAGCAAATAACAGAACTTAAGAGATCGAGACCAGAAACATTTTGCACAGCCTCAACCTCAACTACTTCTTTCTCTACTATCATAGAGTTATAGAGGTCTAATGTCATGTAATTTACACTATCTATAAACATGATAAATAAATCCATTTATATTAACTTCCTCACCAATATATACAAATATATAAAAATAACCACACCACATCTACGAAGTGCCAATACCAACTGGCAGCTTCAAAGCCGAGATGATGATGACGAGTAAACTGGTGATAAATCAACCTAACTAAACAAACAGCTAAGAACGTTGTTCCTATTATAACATGCAGACCATGAAAACCCGTAGCTACAAAAAAAGTAGAACCATAGACTGAATCTGAAATGGCGAAAGGGGCTTCATAATACTCCATTGCTTGTAGGCCCGTAAAGATAAGACCTAATATAACAGTCGCGGTTAAACCATTTATAGCCTCAGTTTTTTTTCCACTGATTAGAGCATGGTGTGCCCAAGTGACGGTGGCTCCCGAACTTAATAGAACAGCTGTATTTAAAAGAGGCACTGAAAAGGGATTTAATGGATTTATTCCTTGGGGCGGCCAAACTGCACCTAGCTCCACGGTGGGGGCTATGCTACTATGAAAAAAAGCCCAAAAAAAGGAAAAGAAAAACAAGACTTCAGAAAGAATAAATAAAAGCATTCCATATTTTAAACCTTGTTTTACAACCATGGTGTGAAGACCTTGAAAAGTAGCCTCCCTTATGACATCTCTCCATCAAACTAACATAGTTAGACCAAGGGTTATGGCCCCCATTAACAAAACTCAACTTTGGCTATAATGAAAATATACGACACTACCTACAGTTATAAAAAGAGCTCCGCAAGCTCCTATGTAGGGCCAAGGACTGGGGTCTACTAAATGATAAGGATGATAAACAGTAGATTTCATTTACTTACTTTAGAACTAGGTTTATACACTCTTCATCCTTACCCAAGGGGCCCCTTTTAACGGGGCTCCTGCATAATTATAATTTTACTTTACATCAAACAGTTCAATATAATTTTCACACTTAAGAGGCAATCAGTGATTAACTATGAGACCTCGGACTAAGGGGCCAATGGATCGATCGTAACTTGTAAAAATAAGAGGATCGCTAATTCTTCGGTCCTTTCGTACTAGAAGATAATTATATTGATGTTTCTTCATATTGTAGATAGAAACCAAGCTGTGTTGCCACGCTTTTAACTCAAATCATGTACGGCTTTAATGGACGAACAGACCAACCCTTGGGGGCGGCTGCACCCCAGGGTGCCGCAATTCAACATCGAGGTCGCAAACATCGTCGTCGATGAAAACTCTCTAACGATATAACGCTGTTATCCCCATGGTAGCTTTTATTCGTTGATCGTCAACTATTCCACACTAAGATGACGGGTCACTATAGTCCACATCCCTAAGGACGTGTCTGCTCGAGACGTCCCCCTTGCAGTCAGGCCACCGGCTATTAACTACGGACCTTAAGCTCACCTTCGTTACCTTTTAAAAGGTGGTCGCCCCAACCAAACTATCCAACTTACACTATCCCTGTAATGTTAGCTCTCTTAAAATAAAAGAGTGGTGTTTCATTAACCGGAAACGGATCCCACATTATCTAAACTTTTTATTTAAATCAAATTCTTTTGAGCCATGCAAGTCTTTAGTAAAGCTCAATGGGGTCTTTTCGTCTTACAATATGGACGTAGCATCTTCACTACGAATTCAATTTCATGGAGAGTCCTCTTAAGACAGTGGGGCCTTCGTGACGCCATTCATACCGGCCAACAATTAATTGGCTATTGATTACGCTACATTATCACGGTCAGTGTTACCGCGGCCATTCAATTGCCCTTATGAAGTTGACCTTAGCCAACTCTTTTAGATACAACCATTGGGCAGGCCTCACCCTCCATACTTCAGCATTTAGCTTTAGCAGAGAGCTATGTTTTTGGTAAACAGTCGAAGCCCAGATTTTGCCGAGTTCCTTAAGAGAAGTTCTCTCCTCACTTCACCCCACTTGCGTTAGACTAGTACAGTAAAAATTTATAAATCTTTCCTGGCACTTCGTGCGTTTTTTATAAGACCCATTGACGTAACCAGAGGGTTACTATCTTAGGGGCTGTATAACTCAATTTATAATTGAAGCCTTGGGGGAGTGATCCAACGATTTTTTACTCATGTTCGCATTATCACTTCTGATGGTTGGGCTCTCGCCGAACCAATATTACAGTCCGTTCTGCTACCGAGCGAATAATACTTCGCTCTCAGAGTTTCAGCTCAACTTTAGCCACCATAATTTTAGGGATAAAAGAATTTCTTGAGTGAACTTTTACGTCATCTTTCAAAGATGGCTGGTTCCAAGCCTACTTCCTCATTGTCTAAATTCCACATCCCTTTCACACTTGATAAAAAACTTTGATCTGTGGCTTTAACTTCTGATTAGGGCTTACCCCTTTTGACAATTGACCTTATCGCCCACTGTCTGTCTATCCACCTTAATTTTTTACATTCAGAGTTAATCCCCCTCCGGGCGATTGAGCTTTATCATGTAAAATTAAGTTTCTTGGACGCACTACTTCAATAGTTTTCGCAGAAAACCAGCTATCTCCAAGTTTGATTAGTCTTTCACCCCTAGCCACAGGTCATCCGAGATTTTTGCTACAATCAACGGTTCGTTCCTTTGAACTACCCAGGGCTAGGTCACTTGGTTTCGGGTAATTTGACTTGAAGAGGAGATCTCCCCTTGATTTCACTACACCTTCGTCTCTAAACTTAAGTTTGCCAAATTTTTCCTTGCGAACCCATTATACAAAAGGTACGACATAATATGTCTGCTTAAGGGAACTTATTTTAAGATCTTTTCAAGTCTCTTTCAGCCTTCCTTCACAGTACTCTCTCTTTCGGTGTGCACTAACATTTAGTCTTAGATGTGTAGACACCTATCTTCCACTACTAACTCATTGAGGACTTTTCCGCTTTCGCTCGCCGCTACTCACGGAAGCTCGTTTGATTTCTCTGTGCCAATTGGCTCTGGTACTTAGATGTTTCAGTTTCCAGTTTATTTCTCTGCGTTTCCGCGAAGACATCCGAGTTCAAAACTTCTCCCTCGTCTTTTCGGGCTTTCCGTCTTATTAGTGCACCCTAGCTCGCCATTCGTTCCTCTTTTTAATTTAATTGATTGTAGAGGCAGGAATTGAACCTGCATCTCCAGATGATGAGTCTGGTGACTTACCATTAGTCCACTCTACGAAATCTTTTGATCATGAGTTGCCCCTAGATGGGCCACTTTTAACTAAAAAGTAAAAAATTTTGACAAAATTCATCGTTTCCACAAACTAACCCTGAGAAGAGAGTGGATAGGGCCCCTTTTATGGGGCCCCCAAAAAATCATCCTCAAAATGGTCCAATGCACCTTGGAAAACACTATCCCCTTCTAATCCTTCTATCTCGCGACTCTCGACAAAGCCGCCATCGGGAGGATAAACCTGGGTCTCAGATTATTTGAGAAGGGGAAAAATGCACAACGTCGAGGGGCCCCGCTCGCAAGATAATATTCACTAATTATCGCTTATAATCATATCCCATTAGTAATAACCCATAAAATAAAAAAGTAAAATCTGAAATAACTTAATTAAATTGTTCCAGCTTTATTACCTACCACTCCCCCTTTGGGAATAGCAGGCGGTTTTCAATATATCCTATTAAGGGGGTTAATATTAAAAAGTAAGAGAAATAAAAAACAGAGGCCAATTGTCCCACCAGAATAAAGGGCTCTTCAACAGGCTGAGACCCTATCCAAGTAAGCAACAAGAAATCTGCAATTAAAAACCAAAAGGCAATTCGACCTAACGGCCGGAAGGTTAATCCTCTAAATCGACTACTGTGAAGCCAGGGGAGTAAAAATAATACTAAAAGGCTAGCAAACATAGCTACTACCCCTCCCAATTTATTAGGAATAGAACGTAATATAGCGTAGGCAAATAAAAAATATCACTCTGGTTGAATGTGCACTGGAGTTACCAAGGGATTAGCTTGAATAAAATTCTCAGGATCTCCTAATAAATTAGGGGCCAGGTACACAAGAGAACAAAAAAACACTGCGAACGCCACTATGCCATACCAATCTTTTGATGTGTAATAAACATGGAAGGACACTTTATCAAGGTCCGATCTTACCCCAATAGGGTTATTAGAGCCATCAACATGTAAACAAATTAAATGAACGGCCACTAAAGCCGCTAAAAGGAAAGGAAATAAGTAATGAAGGCTGAAAAAGCGATTAAGTGTAGCATTAGACACACTAAATCCTCCCCACACCCATTGAACAATATCTGTGCCCACATAGGGAATGGCAGATAGTAAGTTAGTAATAACTGTCGCGCCCCAAAAGGACATTTGCCCCCAAGGTAAAACATATCCAATGAAAGCCGTTGCCATTGTCAATATTAATAAAACAACACCAACGTTCCAAACTTCAACTCTAGAATAACTTCCATAGTATAACCCTCGACCAATATGAACATAAAGACATAAAAAAAACATAGAGGCCCCATTGGCGTGAAAGTATCTTAATAAAAATCCATAATTAACATCACGCATAATATGGTCCACTGAAGCGAAAGCTAAGCTTACATCCGCGCAATAATGCATTGCCAAAAATATTCCTGTAGCAATTTGTATAACTAAACACACCCCCAATAAAGAACCGAAGTTCCACATATAACTAAGATTGGCGGGGGCCGGTAAATCAATAATTAGTCCATTTACAATGGATAAGATGGGATTTTGTTTTCTTAATTGCACCATTAACTAAATGTTCTCGTTAATCTAAATTAGACCTGAGCACGACTAGTTTGAGAGAAGATGTCTTGTTTTTTAGCAGTGGGGCCTACTTCTACCCCAATCTCCTGGGTAAGCACTATTGCCCCAACCATGGCCACTAATAGTATAAAACTGGCTAAAATAAAGAGGTAATAACAATCGGTGTACAATATTCGCCCAATTGCCTCAATATTATGATATTTTTTTAGAAACCAAGGATTAGCTAGGTCCCACGCGCCCAATAGGCCTCTATAAACATAAGGGCCGCCCATGATGAGCCAACTTGAAGCGATAGCCTCAAAAAAAAGGGTTCCAACGGCCAGTCCTATTGGAACATAGTTTGTCATATCTGCCTCTCCCCCCCGTCGAAAGGCTGGAGAAAAGTCTGTTAAATTTAACATCATTATCACAAACAAAAATAGGATGGCTATTGCTCCCACATATATTATTATAAATATCAAAGCAATAAAATCTACCCCCAATAAGATGAAGAGGGCCGCAGAGCTTGTAAAGGCAACTACTAGCCAAAAGACTGAGTGGACAGGATTAAGCGCAGATATAACCATTATTCCAGAAGCAACAGTCCCAAATGATAAGGTAAAAAAACACATCGTAATCATTTGGTTAGGCTCCCCCAGGGATAAACATTATAGCATTTTTAATAGGGTCGATGATTAGAGAGGGCAAAATTCCTAGAATGAAAATTAGTATTACCAAAGGAGATATGGCTAAAAGCTCACGCCTGTTTAAATCTCTTGTAAAAAGAAGATAGTTTGAGGCAGCCCCAAAGCTAACACGATTATACAAATAAAGAGAATATGCAGCCGACCAAACCATCCCGGTGGCAGCTAATACACCAATCACTAAATTATACTCAAAAGCAGCCAGCAACGAAAAAAATTCTCCAACAAAGTTACAACTAAGCGGGAAAGCCATGTTGGTTAGTGTCAAAACCAAAAATACACTAACAAAGATGGGCATGGAAAAAGTTACTCCGCGATAGTACTTTATAAGGCGGGTGTGGTGGCGCTCATATAAATAAGTAACAGCAATAAAAAGGGCTGAGCTCACAAGGCCGTGCGCCAACATCATAAAGACAGCCGCTACTAATCCTTCAATTGTATGAGTAAATAAGCCTAAAGTTACCAGCCCCATGTGTGCCACCGAAGAATAAGCAATAAGTCTTTTTAAGTCAACTTGACGGCAAGTTGTTAAGCTTCCATAAATTATTGCTATAACACTTAACATAATAATAAAGGGGGCAAAATATTCGGTGGCCGCCGGTAGAATTGGCCAAGTAAACCTTAAATACCCATACCCCCCTAACTTTAATAGTATTCCGGCTAAAATAACCGAGCCTGAAACTGGGGCCTCCACATGGGCTTGGGGTAATCAAATATGGAATGGGACCTGAGGGATTTTAACTGCCAAACTTAAGAAAAACCCGGCAAAAATCCATTTTTGAGTGGAAATGGGCAATTCTATGTTTAACAGGGCCTGATAGTCGGTTGTACCCACACTACTGTATAGTTGAAATATCCCCAAAAGCATAAAGACTGACCCAACAAAAGTGTAAAAAAAAAAATAATAAGAAGCTCGTACTTTTTCTTCTCTCGAACCTCACACCCCGATCAAAAGGAACATGGGGATTAATATTCCTTCAAATAATATATAAAACAATAACAGGTCCAGCGCTGAAAAAACTCCCATTAGTAAAACCTCTAAAAATAAAAGACATAATAAAAATTCTTTTAATAAAAATCTTATTGAGTTTCAACTAATCAAAATACATATTGGGATTAATAGCGCAGTTAAAATTAAAAAAAATAAAGAAATTCCGTCAACAGCTAAAAAAAGGGGGCCCCATTTAAAATTTAAAGCCGGGGGGACTATCCACTCTGTTTGATTTATGGTTTGAAATTGGCCCTCCAAATCAAAGGCCGCCCATAAAATTAAAGTGGCAGTCAAGGTTGCTAAAGATCATTCTAGAGCGGTTCTCTTTAATTTTACATTATTCTCTCTCGGAATTCTCATTACGTTAATTATTCCCAAAAAAAGTAAAAGGAAAATTAAACCTAATCAATTTTTCATCTCTTGAAGAAAAGCTTATAAATCAAGTACTCATGTCGGTACTTATGGACTTACTTGACAGGACCCCTCCGATTTTAAGATTTGTTGGCGAAGCGACCTAACCAGAAATAATTTCTTAGGTAAATATAAAACTTTACGTGTAAGCTCATAAGAAGTATTAGGAGAGTGGGTGTTTCCCCCGTATAACCAGAGTTTTACAGCCGTTATAGGCTGAATATATCCTCTACTAAATAGCTCTTCCCGCGGGAGCTTAATCGCAGGGGGTAATTGGTCACACTGGGCTAACTCTTCTTTATTGAAGTTTTTCAAAAAAGTCTCGAAGTTCTTCAGGATCCCTTGGCTACCCTGGCCCTGCCCTTTCGTTTGATAGACTGACATATCATGAAAAATATTGGATTTTGTAATTTTCTTTATTAAATTTAATGCCCCTGGATGATCATAATCGTCAGCGAAATCCAACGGGTTTCCAGTTAGGACTCCTTTATAAAAAAGTGGGGGCCCCCAAACCCAATTTATAGGTATGTCCAAGATATTTTGATTAGTAGGCATAAAAAACCCGGTTGGGGGTGTCAAGAACATGAAAAACTCCGGGCTAACAAAATTGATCCTATCGGGCATTAACTCCAGCCTAGGACTCCATGACGAGGGGGTGTGTCCTACCTTTACTTCGACAGGAAAAGATAGGAAGGACCCATCCGCAAAAGTTATATATAACACATCCTCTCCATTTTTCATGAGGGGGGATGTGACATTTTCTACCTCCTTCCCCATAAATTGGGAGAAGGAGTCTACGAAGGGGTTCGATCCTCGGGGGGAGGTGAAACGTTCTATCAACCACGAACTTGGACGGGGCCCCGTGTGCAAATTTAAATCTCTGTGAACGAAATTAGGGTTATCGAAGGCGCGGGGCTCGGGGGGGGAATTATCTCAAAGTTCCTGCAGGCCCAACGCCTTAGTCTCTCTAAGGTTAGAAAGCGCTATCTCAATTTGTCTTTCCCCAAACATAAGCTTTATGTTGGACCCGAAGACTTTAATATCTGTAAGCTGCGAGGTATCGAGGGGGCCCATGGGAGTCATACTATTAATGCCTATCCTAGTACATTCATCATAGGTAGTAAGGACTAACCAATCGTTATATAGGTGTAAGCCGAATAGTTTCTTTTGATACAGGCCGATACTTTGAAACTTCTCTTCCACTAAGGCTAACTTCGACAAGTGGGCCTCAAAAAAGTTTGATAAAAATAAGAGAGGCTCACAATGCCAATCCTTTAATAGACCTCTAAAATTCTCAATTACGCTGGGCTTGAAAGGAAACAGCCCCGTGCTCTCTAGTTTATAAATTAGAGGATCTATTTCAACTTGAGCCAGAGAGGCCCGGCTGGGAAACCCGGTAGTGAGCCCTTTTACCTCTAAAAGGTATGTCATATTTTCAAAAGGAGTCTGGGCAAAACCTTCTACTATAGACAGAGCACCAACTGAGTAGATCCAGCTGGGCCTCGCCCAAACTTCTGGGGCGAGCTTAAATGAGGGCGCCTCGCTTTGTTCAAAGGACATCGACAGGCCGAAGGGCTCAGGGCCAATTTGATTATACGAAAGGAACTTAAAAAATGTTTCCCCCCAATAAGATATAACTATCGCCCCCGTTCACATTAAAATGAGGGCTGATCAATAGATTAATATTAATCATCCAATACCTTTAACTTTTTTATAAAGAGCAACCCTAAACATTATAAGAAAAAAGAGAATAAAGATAGTTAGTAAATAGTAACCCTTCAATAAATTCATTAAAACAGAAATAATTAATAAACTAAAAGAGAGCCAAGGATAATGCGTGAATAGAACAGCCAAACTCAAAAGCGTGACTTTCACACAAATAAAATTATCGCCGCCTGATTTAACAACAATAAAAAATAAATAACTTATAATAATTACACTAAGTCATTTTCTTTTAATTAAATTTTTTAAGGCTAATTGACTCATCTTTTATTTTAGGCCCCTTGTAACACCCAATTGATATATTTATCTAAAGAAACCGCTTCAATTACGATAGGCATAAAGGAGTGATTAGCTCCACAAATCTCTGAACATTGGCCATAAAAAACCCCAGGTCTTTTTATAAAAAACCCAGTTTGATTTAAACGGCCTGGAACTGCGTCCATCTTAACAGCAAGCGCCGGGACTGCAAATGAGTGTAATACATCGGCCCCAGTCACTAAAACTCGGACATGTGTATTAATAGGAACAACTAATCTATTATCTACCTCTAATAGTCTAAAGTCGCCCTTATTTAAATCGGATGTTGGTACCATGTAGGAGTCAAATTCCAAAGTTTCTGTTTGATAATCCGAATACTCGTAGGACCAATACCATTGATGGCCTATGGCTTTTATAGTTAAACCAGGGTCCATAACTTCATCCATTAAGTACAATAATTTTAAAGAAGGGAGCGCAATAAGAACTAAAATCACAGCCGGAACTATAGTCCAAATTATTTCTAATAAAGTACCATCAACTAAATATCTATGGTAAGCTTTACCACTTAGGGCTTTTAGAATCAACCACAATACTGTTGTAATAATTATGATTAATATAAACATAACTTGATCATGAAAAAAAATTATCTCCTCCATCACCGGGTGGGCAGCATCTTGTAAGCTTAATTGTCACGGCTCCGGCAAATCATAACCAAATTGGTTAATAATTAGTCAATTATTTAATAAGTTTTTCATCGCCCTGAATAAAGGGAATTGATTTTATAGCCTTCCTTAGAAAGAAGGCCGGACAAGGGAAGGTTCCCCTTCCCTCACCATGTTACGACTTGCTTTACCTCGTAGGCATTCATAATCACCGAAGACATCCGAATAACCATTCTAAGTAAAGGTGACGGGCAATTTGTGCTAACACTTGTACCAATTCACCGGAACGCCCTACTTTCCGATTACTATTAAATCCAACTTCCAGTCGTCTTACAGCGACCTTCCGAACTCTTACTTTAGAGACTCACCTTCCAGGTTTCTCATTATATAAGAAAATGTAGCGCATAAAATCCCCCAACATTCGGATCATAAGACCTGACTTCCTCCGGGCAAATGCCCGGGTTGGGTCCCTTCTAGCTTAATACACGAACTTACGACGGCCATGCAATACCGGTCACAGATTCAAGTTGGGGTAAGGTAACACGCGGACCATCGAATTAAACTACACGCTCCTCTAATCGAAATAGTGAACAGCCAAAGTTTTTGAATTTTAATCTTGCGATCGTACTACTCAGGCGGAAGATTTTACCTTTCGGGTCTGCTAAGCATCATCTTCAAAGTTCACAGTGTGGACTACCAGGGTCTCTAATCCTGTTTGCTCCCCACACTCTCATGTTTCAGCCTACCTTGTAGTAAATAGTTTTTACCTTAGGGGTTCTATTTTCTATCCTCACATTCTACCGCTCCAGAAAAATTCCATTTACCTACTTGGATCGTTTCTTGGCCTACACATCCTTTACGCCTTTTTACTTATAAAGACCAGCCCTTAAGTTTAACCGCGTCGGCTGGCACTTAATTTGACGGGCTCAATTAAATGTGTCCTCTCTGTGTCATACTTTCGTTTATTGCACAAGATTCTCTACTGCTGCCTCTATGTGAGTCTTCCCCTTGTTTCAGTGAAAGTGTGGCTTCAGCCAAGCAGCCCATCTTCGGCAAGGTGGTCTTTTACACCACCTTCTACCTAATAAGACTCCGGCCCAGCACCTTGGATTCCGGGTTTACTCACCTGTCTGCATGAGTTGCCACTAGATCTTTAGATCATTGTAGCTACATACTAGCATGTATTAAAAGGGCCACTCGCCTTCTACATTCCCCAAAATCAAAGGACCCATTTTACTTATTTTTTAATATTAAGTGCTAATTTCAAACTACCTCCTCTAGAATAGCCCCACCGTAGCCCAGTGGGCCAATTGTAACAATAAATTCGGGGAAATTATCATAAATCCCATGGGATACAAACTGGCCCCAATCAACAGAGACCTCCTAAAGTTTAGCCTTTTTTTTTCTCTAAGGGTTTTAAGGCCCACTAAGAAAAAGGAATCGGCTTGAAAATAAATAATTTTAACTATTCTAACATAATAAACACCAGCCACCACAGAGCAAACTACGGCTAAAATTGAAACTAAGTAATACTGATAGGTAATCCCAGACAATAGAATTCATCATTTACTAAAAAATCCAATTAGAGGAGGAATTCCAGCAATGGAAAGAAAAGTTAAAGCCAATGTTATGGCTAAAGTCGGCTCTCTTCTCGAAAGACCACTGAATTCCACAATTAGATTTTTTAGACCTCCTAAAGCCAATACGATAGTAAAGGCACAAATAGACATAATGACATATAAAATCATATATATTAAACTAGCCTGCACACTTTCAAAAGTCCCAATCTCTATTCCCCAGAGAACGAAACCCATATGCGCAATTCCACTGTAAGCCAATAGTCGTTTAATTTTGGTTTGATTCAAAGCACCGAGGGCGCCCACCACCATTGAAAATATTACCCCAATCAACAGCACATTAGCCACCGGCCCAATCGAAACTAAAATAGAAAATATCCCAACTTTAGGCACGATCGCTAATAAAGCGGTAGTAGTAGTCGGAGCACCATCATATACATCCGGCGCCCACATATGGAAAGGGGCCGCAGATAGCTTAAACAACAACGCCCCTGTAATTAACAGACCTCCTATAGGAGTTATCACGCCAGAAGTTGGGAAAATTTGACCACCTTCTTGATTGAGCACGAGATCTACACAGGGAATACTAGTTCCTCCCGTTAATCCGCATAAAAAAGCACACCCAAACAAAAATAGACCTGAGGAGAGCGCACCTAACACAAAATATTTTAGTCCAGCTTCAACACTGTACCCAGAACCCCTTTTTTGAGCTACTAATATAAAAAGAGAAAGAGTTGGTAATTCAATAGCCAAATAAACTGATAACCAGTTACTCGCAGAAACCAAAAGAATGCTTCCCAGGGCCACCATTAAAATTAGAACCGGAATAGCTCCCTCCCTCATGGTAGGAGGGGCCATCAATAAAATAGATAAGCTACCTACAAGAATCACCATTTTAGTGGTTGCAACTCAATTATTAATAGTTAAGAACCCATTCTGCCAGGGAAGAAAAAAGTCAATACTCGCTCAATAACTTATAAATAACAACACTAGGAGGGATATTTTTAAAGTAGGATTCTTTACGCTATAAATGATTAATAATAAAATAATTATGCTTAAAAAAAGAGTTTCATTCATCAACCTTAAATTTTATTAACTAAGATCCGATCGGGCCCTATTATTTAATAAGCAGGAGGGGCGGGACTTGAACCCACACTTTTAGCTTTGAAGGCTAACGGTCTACCTTAACCTAACCTCCTACTTATCTAATACCATCCTTCGACGAATTGCCCGGGAAATAAACTGAGACCGGGATAACTTAAAAACTTTAGACGTGATATTCAAAGGGGGGGTCGGGTTTATGCTCTTTCCCCGAAACTAACCAGAGTTTTAAGGCCTTTGGGGGGTCTACCCGACCAGGGCCAATCATAAAATATAAAAAACTAACAACAAGCGATAGTACCTAAAGAAAGCATGAATTAAGGAGGCTTGAGAAAATTCTTTAATTTTATTTAAATACCATAAAACTGGCAATGGTTATAAAAATTATTAAAGCGTAATTATAAACTAAACCAGATTGCAAATTACTTATCTCTTGGGTGAGCCGGATTATGAATTGAGATAATCCTTTGGGGCCTATTAGTTCCAATATCCCCTTATCCAGGGCTCGGAATGTTATTAAATGACCTAGCCTTCACACATTCTGAACCAAAAAATGATTAACAATATAATTAAATTGCCAAGCAGAATATAAAAAGGTATAACCAGCAAGGCCGACCGGCGAGACTGGTGCATTAAAGGCTCGTGAAGAGTAATGATAAAGGAGTATCGCTGCCCCAGCCCCAAAAAGGCTAAAGGTTACAGGCAATAGCTTAATAAAAGTGGGAATAATAGGAGAAAGGGTAATTTGAAACGACCAAATAACCTCTTTGGTTAAATAACCTACAAAAATACTTCCTAAGGCTAATAATATTAGAGGTAGGGTTAAATTTCAAGAACCCTCATGGGCATGTGAAAAAACTTCCTTTTTGGAGTTGGTATTTGATATAAAAGTAAGGTATATTAATCGAAAGGAATAAACGGCTGTTAATAGGGCAGAGAAAACCCCCAACCAATGAGCAAAAGCTAAATAATATTGATCATAGGCTAACTCTAAAATTAGATCTTTAGAATAAAACCCCGTTAAATAAGGGAAGCCCATTAAAGACAAAGAGCCAATAACTATCATAGTATAAGTAAAGGGGATTGATCTAATAAGGCCCCCCATTTTTCTCATATCTTGCTCGTCAGCTAAGGCATGGATCACAGACCCAGCACTCAAGAACAATAGAGCTTTAAAAAAAGCATGGTTCATTAAATGAAACAAACTTATAGAATATTGGGAAAGCCCACAAGCCATTACCATGTATCCTAATTGACTACAGGTCGAATAAGCTATTACTTTCTTAAGGTCGTTCTGTACCAAACCAACCGTGGCGGCCATAAATGCCGTAAGAGATCCAACAATGGTTACGACCATCAAAGCTATGGGGGCTTGCTCTAATAGGGGAGACGATCTAATTAGTAAAAAAACACCTGCCGTCACCATGGTTGCAGCATGGATCAAAGCAGACACCGGAGTTGGTATAAGTAATTGTTACGCCACCATAAATGGTGGGACCGCTACTCTCATAACGGATAGGACTTTTTCTTCCACTTTATAACTTGCTCACTCTAAGGCCCCCAAAAGGGGGACGGTTAAAACTAAAATGTACATTACTACGCCTGAGAAAAAGTTGGGGAGGGTTATTATTATAAATGTCTTCTAAAATTTATCCAAAGATAATTATTACGATGGGGCCCTTCTGTTTCTAATTTCATATCTCTTTTCTCTTAACTCAATGAGGTGATCAATAAATGAAACTTTAGGCAACTTTAAAATTCTCCTTACAATTGTTTTAACTGAGTCCCTGGGCCTAGTCCTATTGGCTAAATGCAATTAGAGTTTTAGGGCCTCATGGGGGCAAATTCGACCTCTTAACCATTCATCGCTAGGGTGTTTACGAATCTGCATTTGATCTTGCGCTAGGGCGGTTATTACGGGTTCTATCTCAACTTGAGCTAAAATAGCTCTATAAGGAGGTCTTAATAAAGAGGGCCTTATCTTTTTGGCGATAAATTTAATTTGTGAGAGGGCCCATATCATTTACCTTTAAAAAATCCCAAATTTAGAACTAAAAGGGGCTTACTCTCATTCTAAGCCACCTTTTAACCACTCATAGACCAAACCTAAAGTTAAAATGCCTAAAAACACAACCATAGTCCAATAACCAAAGGGAGATATTTGATTGTATACAACACATCAGGGAAAAAGGAAAGAAATTTCTAAATCAAAAATAAGAAAAAGAATACCAATTAAGAAAAACCGAATAGAAAAAGGCCGTCCTGGGGCCCCAAAGGGGTCAAACCCACATTCATAAGCCGAGACTTTCTCTCGATCCGGCTGTTTTTCCCCTAAAATATAAGAAGCGCCAGAAATAATCGCAGAAAGAACTACACTGAAAATTAATAAAACCAAAATACCATAAAACTCAGTATACATCCATAGTTAGCTGGGGGGCAACCCATTTAACCCAAATAAAAGGCTAGCCACTAAAATTACAAAAGCCAAACTTAGGGGCAAGTAAGACTTTCATAGTAAAGCCATTAATTGATCGTACCGCATTCTAGGGAAAGAGGCCCTTACTCAAATAAAGAGTAAAATTATAAAAGAGGTTTTTAAGCCAAACCAAGCCGGCCCACCTTTTAAATACACAATAGGAGAGAGCCATCCTCCTAAAAATAAAATTGTAGTTAAACAGCTCATCAATATTATATGAGCATATTCCGCAAGAAAAAATAAAGCAAAAGACATAGAAGCATACTCTACATTGTAGCCCGACACTAACTCCGATTCCCCCTCTGTTAAATCAAAAGGCGCTCGATTAGTTTCGGCTAGCGCCGAAGCAAAAAACATCATGGCCGCCGGGAACAGGGGAAAGAAAAATCAAATACCACTACTTTGAGCTAGCACTATTTCAGTAATATTCAAAGAACCGACACACAAGATGACCGCTATTATTATTAGTCCAATTGAAACTTCATAACTAATCATCTGAGCGGCCGCCCTAATAGCTCCTAAAAAAGCATACTTAGACTGACTTGCCCAACCGGACATCAAAATAGCATAAACACTAATGGAAGATACGGCCAATGTAAACAAAATTCCTATTTTCAGATCACTTATAACAACCCCTCTATCATAAGGAATAACTCCCCAAGCAATTAGGGCTAAAGTAAATGAAAAGACTGGCGCCGCCACATATATAAACAAATTAGCGTAGTGAGGAATCACCAATTCTTTAGTAAATAGTTTTATACCATCAGCAAGAGGTTGTAACAGCCCATAAACACCTACTACATTGGGCCCTTTCCTAGCTTGCATATATCCTAAAACCTTCCGTTCGGCCAAAGTTAAATAAGCCACTGCTACAAGTAACGGAATAACTATTATTAAAATTTTTAAGATTAAATGAATTGTTTCAACGACCATCAAGAAAACGAGCTTTCTCATAAAATTCGGAGTGGATTCACATAAAGTCTCTGAGGTACCAACAGCGAAGAAAGGCATAAGCCCAACCACCTCATAAACCAATTTATTAAGTGGTATTTCTAACTTCTAACTTTGTTACCGGCTGATTAACCCGCTAGGTCTTTTCAGCATATAGTGTATTTATAATCAAGGCTAATTACTTAGACAAGACGGCCCAACGCCAACCTTCCATTGCATCCGGTAACCAAGTGTGTAACCCTAACTGCGCAGATTTACCGACAGCACCTATAAATAAAAATAAACATATTAGGGTGGTGTTATTAGAGGGGGATAGTGCCACGGTATTAAAAATAGAAGCAAAATCTAAGCACCCAAATTGATCCCAAATTGCCAACATAGCTAAGACAAATCCAATATCCCCCACTCGATTAACCAACATGGCCTTTATACCTGCCTTATTTGCCTCAATTCTGGTCAATCAAAAGTTTATTAATAAATAGGAACACAACCCAACACCTTCTCAGCCAATAAAAAGTTGTGGAAGATTATCGCTAGTTACTAATAAAATCATAAAAAATGTAAATAATGATAGATAGGACATAAATCGAGGGACATGGGGGTCACCATCCATATAAGCGGTAGAAAAAACATGAACCAAAGCAGATATGGCAGTAACAACAAGTAACATGGTTGCAGAAAGAGCATCAAATTGTAAGCCAAACCAGACAGTTACTAAATCTGAGTCCAACCACCGCCATAATTTTATATACGCAGTTGAAGAGTTTAATGTAGTTTCATAAAAAATCAAAAGAGACCACGACAAACTTATAATTAAACAACTTGAAGTAAAAATTCCAGCACCCCTTTCACCTAGCTTTCTACCAAACAAACCTGAAATTAAGGCCCCCAAAAGGGGGACAGTTAAAACTAAGATATACAT